ACGAAGGGGGATGCGGCTCGATTGAAGAGACAGTTATCTCACTTGCAAACATATCTGAGTGGGATTAAATATATGACAGGGTTACCCGATATTGTAATAATCGTTAATCAACAAGACGAATATACGGCTCTTAGAGAATGTATCACTTTGGGAATTCCAACGATTTGTTTAATTGATACAAACTGTGACCCCGATCTCGCAGATATTTCGATTCCAGCGAATGATGACGCTATAGCTTCAATCCGATTCATTCTTAACAAATTAGTAGTTGCAATTTGTGAGGGTCGTTCTAGCTCTATATGAAATCTCTGATTAATATTAAGATAAATAAATTCTTTTTTGAACTCCATCGATTTATGGAATCGGTTACTATTCCTGAATCGTACAAAAGAGAAAAGAGATAAAAATAACCGGAGATAGTATGTCATTAATTGGTATCCAAAATATACAATTCAAACAGTGAATTCGAAAAAAAGATGGTTGAATCAAGATAATTCCTTTTCAAGTTTTCTTTCTTTTAGGGGGTAATATGAATGTTCTATCATGTTCCATCAACACGCTAAAAGGTTTATATGATATATCTGGTGTGGAAGTAGGTCAACATTTATATTGGAAAATCGGGAGTTTCCAAGTCCACGCCCAAGTCCTTATTACTTCTTGGGTTGTAATCGCTATCTTATTAGGTTCATCTATTGTAGCTGTTCGGAATCCACAAACCATTCCGCCTGCCGGTCAGAATTTCTTCGAATATGTCCTTGAATTCATTCGAGACGTAAGCAAAACTCAGATTGGAGAAGAATATGGTCCATGGGTTCCCTTTATTGGAACTATGTTTCTTTTTATTTTTGTTTCTAATTGGTCCGGTGCACTTTTACCTTGGAAAATTATACAATTGCCTCAGGGGGAGTTAGCCGCACCTACGAATGATATAAATACTACTGTTGCTTTAGCTTTACTTACGTCAGTAGCATATTTTTATGCGGGCCTTAGCAAAAAAGGATTAGGTTATTTTGGTAAATACATTCAACCAACTCCAATCCTTTTACCCATTAACATTTTAGAAGATTTCACAAAACCTTTATCACTTAGCTTTCGACTTTTTGGAAATATATTAGCAGACGAATTAGTAGTTGTTGTTCTTGTTTCTTTAGTACCTTCATTGGTTCCTATACCTGTCATGTTCCTTGGATTATTTACAAGCGGGATTCAAGCTCTTATTTTTGCAACTTTAGCTGCGGCTTATATCGGCGAATCCATGGAAGGGCATCATTGACTAATTTTCAAAATAGTTTTTTTTTAGCTTAGTGCAAGGCAATCCCTGCCTTGCTCAAGAGAATCTACTTAGTAAACATAAATATACACAAATAGACAAAAAAGTCTATACAATCTAGAGGAATAGTAAAACAGCTTACGATATTGGCGAATTGTAAAAAAAAGGGGAAAGAGATCTAAAAAATCTTTTTCCTAAAATTCGTTTGTTTGGTCCTTTTAGACCTACTTCCAATGAATATTTTCTTTATATTGTCATTGTTGATTGTTTCGTTCATTCAATTCCAATCTTAGGAACCATAATTTACCAACCATAATTTACTTAGGAATTCTTTATTTTTTCATTTTTTATAATGTGTGATTAAAAAAAGATTTTATAGAGTAATGCCCATTTAATTTCAGTCGTTTTTTTTTTATTCAATTCAACGATTGACCAAAACAAACGAACAAAACAAAAGAAAATAGTAATAAATAATAAATTACATGAACTTAGATCAACCAAAGACTTCTATTTCTATGCAATGATTCAGACTAATGAATTTGTCCATTTAGATTGATTGTATCCGTGTGGGAAAACGATAAATAAAAGGAAACGAAGAGTTTACAAAAAATGAGATTCATAAAATAAGGGGTTATTCAGGAGAGTGGGATCAAACTAGGTTGTATGTAATATATATATATAATGGATATAAGCCTACTTTCCTTTGTGGATGTTTCGAAAAATAAAAATAAAGTAATTTGAATTTTTGAATCTGATTGGATCTACGATACGAACAGTTGGTTTACGTTATGGCAGAAAGACATGTATATGTACTATTAGGTATTAACTAGTTATATATGAGCTAAAAGATATAATTTAATCTGCCCTACTACTAATGGGAATGGGAATTTACATAGGGATTCCAATAAAAAGGGATTCCAATAAAAAAAGAGTCCTTTTTTTCTCGATTGTAACTGTGAATTGAATATTGAATAAAAAAATTCAATCAAGAAAAAAAAAAGAAGAGTTCGAATGCAACGAATGCTTTGAAACAAAGAAATGTAAAAACAAAAAATTGTATGAATTGACAAAAACTTTGTAGATAGTAAGTAAAAAATAGATATCAAAGTAATTTTGATGATTCATTAATATTATTACTTTAATTTTAAATTTTAATTCGGAGTTCTTAATTACTTTGCTTCGACTGATTGAAAATCTTATCAATGGAATAGAATAATTAAATCATAATTTCTTGGTTGATTGTATCATTAACCATTTCTTTATTTTGGTGCGAGGAACTTATCATGAATCCATTGATTTCTGCCGCTTCCGTTATTGCTGCTGGGTTAGCCGTTGGGCTTGCTTCTATTGGACCTGGGGTTGGTCAAGGTACTGCCGCGGGCCAAGCTGTAGAAGGCATCGCGAGACAACCCGAGGCGGAGGGAAAAATACGAGGTACTTTATTACTTAGTCTGGCTTTTATGGAAGCTTTAACAATTTATGGCCTGGTTGTAGCATTAGCACTTTTATTTGCGAATCCTTTTGTTTAAGCCTCAAAAAAAAAATACATATTTTTTTTATTACCTTGGATTTGCTGCTTGCTTTTTCAAATTATATCACGATTTCACGACTATAATTTTTTATTTAGTTTTTTTTTTATTGTATTTTTTTTTGTATTATTTTTTATTATATTGGGATTATATTGGGACAATAACCCACGGGAAGGATTGATTTGAGGATGAGGAATTAGTATACCGACTCGCTTTCTTCCTTCCCCCCCTCTTAGTTCAATCGAAATTTTTTTAAGTTTTTGAAGGAAGTGTTGCAATAAAAACAAAGAATATATTTCATAATTTACACAAGACCTGGTACCGAATTCCAATAAAAAGGTATTTCTTTTATTATAAATTTCCAATAAAAAAAATGTATTCGATTTATACTACCTATAAATCGAATACATTTTTTTTATTCTGTTTCGTTCGATCTATTAGAAATACTAGGTATTAGAAATAATAGGTAAATGACTAAAAAAAAAAAAAGAAGAAAAAAAGAAACAAGAGCAGAAGAATAAAATAAAGAATAATATATAAAATTAATAATAATAAAAAAAAAAATAATAATAACAAATAAAAATAATAATTAGTCTGTCTATAAGAGAAGAGGAAATCCTATGAAAAATGTAACCGATTCTTTCGTTTCTTGGGGTCATTGGCCGTCTGCTGGGAGTTTCGGACTTAATACCGATATTTTAGCAACAAATCCAATAAATCTAAGTGTAGTACTTGGTGTATTGATTTTTTTTGGAAAGGGAGTGTGTGCGAGTTGTTTATTTCAAGAATAGGCTGGATTGAACCAGTTGTACTTTTTTTCGTTTTAACTAGCAACTAGTAAAGAAAAAAAGGTGCATGATCCCGCGAATTACTTCTGAATAAATACAAAAATCATCTTTAAGAATCATAGCATTTCGTGATTTATTGGTAAATTGGATTCTCTATCAACCAATAAGGTAGGAACATTAACATGGTTAAAGCTCAAGCTAAACTGTTTGAAGTCCAGGCGCAGCAAGGTACTCTTTCTACTACTATGTTAATACATAAATAAAGTTAATACATAAATAAATGGGTTTAAAATGAATAGTTGGAAACTGTTTTCGGTATAGAACACTCATGTCGAAAACATGATTTGAACCCCTTTTTCGGAAAATGGGGATTTCAACCATTCTTATCCAATGCCGAATCGATAACCTATGCATAAAGTAAATTCTGTGGATTTTGAGAAAAAAATAAACAACATTACTGATAATTACTTGTTTGGTCAGAAGAGTCCTCCGAATATTCTGGTCTTGTATTAGTGATTAGTTTTAATATTTTTTTTTGGAATATGAATTATGAATAGCGAAGAGAGGAGAAAAGAGGATAGGCTCATTCCAGTCACAAAAGATATGGTAATTTACCATAAATAGTTGAGCATGAGAGCCAAATGAATCGAAAGATTCGTGTTTGGTTCGGGAAGAGATCATGGAAGTTTTGCAATGAATGGAAAAAGAATCTACTTTCATTAAGTGATTTATTAGATAATCGAAAAAATAGAATTTTGAATACTATTCGAAATTCAGAAGAACTACGCGGAGGGGCCGTTGAATTGCTGGAAAAAGCCCGGGCTCGCTTACGGAAAATGGAAATAGAAGCCGATCAGTTTCGAGTGAACGGATATTCTGAGATAGAACGAGAAAAATTGAATTTGATTAAGTCAACTTCTAACATTTTAGAACAATTAGAAAATTACAAAAATGAAACTATTTATTTTGAACAACAAAGAGCGATTAATCAAGTTCGACTACGAGTTTTCCAACAAGCCTTACAAGGAGCTATAGGAACTCTGAATAGTTGTTTGACCAACGAGTTACATTTACGTACCATTAGTGCTAATATTGGCATGTTTGGGGCAATGAAAGAAATAACCGATTAGTCCGTTGTAGGCATTATTTTTTTTTTTGGGGGGGGAGGAGGAGGAGGGGAGTTCCGAAATACTTATGGTAACCATTCGAGCCGATGAGATTAGTAATATTATCCGTGAACGTATTGAACAATATAATAGGGAAGTAAAGATTGTAAATACCGGTATCGTACTTCAAGTAGGCGACGGCATTGCTCGTATTCATGGTCTTGACGAAGTAATGGCAGGTGAATTAGTCGAATTTGAAGAAGGCACTATAGGTATTGCTTTGAATTTGGAATCAAATAATGTTGGT